GAATGATCATAGCTATTTCAATAGAACTTTTTGAAATTGAAATTGATGGAGAAACTAATGAATTTTGTATATAAGTTGTGGATGCATCGCTCCTCCCATTCTTCCCAGTGAACATTAATTTAATTATTTTGAGATAGTAGTAGATAGAGATGACACTTGTGACGAGCGCTACCAGAACTGACGGGTACGAACCAGCCTTCCATCCATGCCAAAGGAGATAGAGTTTACCGAAAAAACCGGATGGTGGAGGGATACCCCCTAGGGATGGTGAACGTAAAACCGGGGAGAATGTTAGAACAGGATCCTTCATGTATAATCCCGCGTAATCCCTAATATTATCAGTTCCGGTTCGTAAACCAAATAGGGTGATACGAGCAAAAGTTCCCAGATTCATGAGTATATAAATAAACGTATAAGTTGTCATACTTGCGTAACCGTTCTCCGGGTCTGCAGCAAGTACTCCAATCATAATATATCCAATTTGGCTTATAGAGGGATAAGCTAGCATACGTTTCATGCTTATTTGAGTAACGGCAACTAGATTTCCTAATATCATGCTAGAAGTAGCCAATAATCCTACCACGATATGCCACTCATTAGGTAAATGTGGGAAAATTAGGCCGAAGAGTCGCGTAAATAAAGCTGGAGCTGCTACTTTGGAGGTAACGGAGAAAAAAGCAACGACTGGTGTGGGAGAGTCAGAGTCGAAAAGAAGATTTTCGATCTTTCCGCTCATTCAGAACCGTGCATGAAATTCTTACTTCACACGGCTCTTGGTTCATAAGAGATTCACCACTGATATTGCTCCCAGAACCTTCCTCGTGTATGTTTCAAACCCATTATTCCTTGAATAATTCATAATCATTCAATATGAGGACTAATTGTTAACTTCTCGGAGAATCCCTCGTCATTTGTTTAGATTACCCACCGGCAGTTTCGTCTCGAATTTTTTCTTGCTTGTTTGTCCTTCTTCACTTTTCACCGGAATCCTTTCAACAACTAAAACAACTTGTTGAGTTGGTAGGCACACACGCCCGGCGGGAGAGACAAATTGTGACTTTTTTCGTT